TCATTTGAAACCTTGGAACAAATCTAAGCTACGACTTTATGATAGAGATCGAAAGCAACAAGATGATTTTGATTCTTGTTTTTTAACCGTTTTGGGAATGGAAACGGAATATCCTTTTGGTCCTCCTCGAAAAACACCTTCCTTTTTTGAACCCATTTTAAAAGATATAGACTATAAAGTCGAAATCAGAAAATTAAATTTTCGAGTTCGAAGAGTTTTAAAAAAAATAACAAAGAAAGAAGCAAAAGCCTTTTTGTTTGTAAAAAAAAAAATAAAAGAACTTTTAAAAGGAAAGAAAATTCCATTATTTATACCGAGAGAAATATATGAATCAAGTGAAACTCAAACGGAAAAGGATTCTATAATCAGCAATAAAATAATTAATGAATCATTTAGTCAAAATAGATCTACAGGTTGGACAAATTATTCACAGGCAGAAGAAGAAATAAAATATAGAATTGATAGAAGAAACACAATTAGAAATCAAATAGAAAAAAAAAAAATAAATCAAAAGAATAATGGAGAATCACTCCCAAAAATTCGGAAAATATTAAAAAGAAAAAATATTGAATTAATAGTTCAATTTTTCATTGAAAAAATATACATAGATATATTTCTATGTATCATTAATATGCGCAGAATAGCTCTACAACTTTTTATGGAATCAACCAAAATTCTTGATAAATACATTCACAACAATGAAACAAATCAAGAAGGGATTAATAAAATAAAACAAAATAAAATTGACTTGATTTCGCCTATGACTATAAAGGCTTTTGATAATCTTAGAAATAGTAAGAGGAAGTCACATATTTTTTTTGATTTATCTTACTTATCACAAAAATATGTATTTTTTAAATTATCACAAACCCAAGTTATTAACTTCAATAAGTTAAGATCTATTCTTCAATATAATGGACCGTCTTTTTTTATTAAGAATGAAATCAAGGATTTTTTTGGAAGACAAGGAATATTTGATTCCGAAATAAGACATAAGAAACTTCAAAATTATGGAATGAATCCATGGAAAAACTGGTTAAGAGGTCATTATCAATACGATTTATCTCAGATTACATGGTTTAGATTAGTTCCACAAAAATGGCGAAATGGAATAAATCAATGCCATACGTCTCAAAATAAGGATTTAAGGAAATGGTATTTCTATGAAAAGGACCAATTATTTGATTACAAAAAAAAACAAAATTCGAAAGTCTATTTATTACCAAATAAAGAGGATAATTTTCAAAAAAACTATAGATATGATCTTTTATCATATAAATATATTCATTCTGAAACTAAGAAGAAGTCCTATATTTATAGATCATCATTAGAAACAAATAAGAAGCAAGAAAATTCCAGCAGAAATAAAGAATTTAACATACTCAAGAATATTCCTATCAAGAATTATCTAGGAAAAAGTGATATTATATATATGGAAAAAAATACAGATAGAAAATATTTGAGTTGGAAATTTAATACAAATATTCAAGTTGAACCTAATAAGGACAAAATAAAGGATAAAATTCATATTTTTTATCTTCCAATTGATTCAAATTCCGAAATCAATTACAAAAGGGTCTTTTTTGATTGGATGGGAATGTCTTTTGATTGGATGGGAATGAATGAAAAATTCTTAATCTTAAATCGCCTCATATCGAATACGAAAAAATTTTTCTTTCCAGAGTTTGTGATACTTTATAATAAATATAAAGAGAAACCTTGGTTTATCCCAAGCAACTTACTTCTTTTTAATTTGAATATAAATCCAAATTTTAGTGAAAATCAAAATATCAAGAGAAAGCAAGAGGAGAATGAGGATTTTTTAAATTTTAGCCCATCAAATTCAAAACAATATTTTGAATTAAAGAATCAAAACAATATTGAAGAATATTTTTTAGAATCGATCGAAAAACTAAAAATATTCCTTAAAAGAGATTTTCCTTTGCAATTAAGATGGGCTGGACGTTTGAATCAATTGAATCAAAAAATGATGAATAATATCCAGATATATGGTCTCCTGGTTAGCCTCATAAATGTAAGAAAAATTACTATATCCTATATTCAAAGGAAAGAAATGAATCTGGATATAATGAGAAGGCGTTTAAATCTTACACAATTAACGAAAAAGGGAATATTAATTATGGAACCTGCCCGTCTATCTGTAAAAAATGACGGACAGTTTCTTATGTATCAAATCATAGGTATTTCATTGGTTCATAAAAGTAAGCACCAGAGTAATCAAAGATACCGAAACCCCCAAAACGTTGCTAAGAATAATTTTGATGAATCCATTTCAAGACATAAAATAAAAACTTTAAATAGAAACAAAAATAATTATGATTTGCTTGTTCCTGAAAAAATTTTATCGTCTAGACGTCGTAGAGAATTGAGAATTCTAATTTCTTTCAATTTGAATTTAAAGAATCAGAATGCTGTGCATAAAAATCCATTATTTTGCAAGGAGAACAAGATAAAAAACTGGAGTCAATTTTTGGATGAA